CAATATCCACGGGCTTATTAGCTAAATGGCAGTTGGCACATACAATTCGTCCAGTTGCTTCCCGCGGGTTTTCATAACCCTGCTGCGCAAAAATGGGATATGCATTTGAAATAGATGTCCGAGTTATTACGTATATCATGATCGATACAGAAATCGATCGAATCATCTGTTCTTTTAACCAAGAAAAAGTATTTCTATTTTCCATGTCCAATCGTGGATCCCGGAATTTCTACAATAAATTAGATAGGTAGCTAAGTTAATCTAGTTCCCTATACACGAGTCTGTTGTCATTCTACTGCAACAGTTGTACTGGAATGATGAATACCTTGAGCAGTTCGAAATAGAAATAGAAAGAATTTTGCTAAAAAGAAAAATTCTTTCTAAAGGAAGAAAAATGCTAATTTTATTAATAATTAGAAAAACCAATTATGCTTCACTAATTGAATGATAAATGACTACAAGCGAAGGAGATAGACGGTTTAAACAAAAAAAGACCCAAAATTTCAAACACGTGTCTAGAATCACAGGAAAACTACAAACAAAAATAGTGAAAATTAGCTCGTTAGGAGCCCATCCAAGATCGTTGTAGACCCAACGAATTAGTAGTTCCCAACCGCGGGTGGAGTGAAATCCAACAAAAAAATCCGTAACTAAAAGAATAAAAAAAGCTTTTATTGAGTCATTTAAGTTATAGAAGAATTCCTGAACCCAAGAATTCAAAATGACAAGTTCCTCTTTACCCAGAAAAAAAGAACCACTTAGAATAGCCAAACAGATTATATTTGTTGAGAAATGCAAAATGATATGGAGATGGTCCTCATTATCTATTTTGGCCAATTGTATTATTTCCTTGTGTATTCCTATAGGAGGTTTTTGTACATGTGTCTTCAGTTTCTCTTTTATCATTTCGTCCAAGAGAAAAAGCTCTTCTAATTCTATGAATCCTTCTAGAATCCTTTTCTCTTGAATATCCGTTAAGAGAGTTTCAGGTTGCCCGGTATTCCACCAATTCTTAATCCAAAGTTCCAGACATTTGTTAAAAGAGAAAGAGACTCCCCAGGGCAAAAGTACGATAAATACAAGATATAGGAAAGAAGGCAATGCTTTCTTTTTTTTCATTTTTGATCTGTAAATTGAGTTGTTAATGAATCCGCTTCATTCGCTAACTCTATATGATATTTCTTTTTTTTTTTGAAGCAAAAATTCTATAACAAGGTTTGAGACCTTGTGTTTGTATCGATTTCTCTTTTTGTATACTAGGGGAATTTTATTATATTGGGTTCTTTCTTAGATCTAAATGGAGTGGAATAGAGAAATAGAATAAAAAAAGCCCTTTCTTTCATATGAAAAGGTAAGAATATTAGGCCATATATCTCACTTGGACAAAACAAATTAGAAGCAATTTTCTCTTATCCTCGGTTGTTCCTTCCTTTAGATAAATACTCGAAAATACCCTTACAATTTAAATTAAAAAATTGCAATTGGTACTCAAAATACTTCAATTGGTACGCGCAAGAAATAGGCCAATTCGGCAGCTTTTTGTTCAATTTCTCGTGGAGTAAAAAACTTCTCATCAGTACGAGTCAAGGGAATGACCCCCTGGCCACGTATTTCCATATAAAGGATACGACGAGGATAAAGACCCTCTTTAACCTGAATTCTAATTGATTGGATATCCCGCACAAGGAATCGAAGGAAGATGCGACGTTTTATTCCAGGGAATCCCCAACGAAAAATGGACACTATTCCCTCTTTTCTATCAAATCGGTCATAACCACTGCCTACATTCCACAAAATAGTGCACCACAAATAGGAGCTAATGAATAAGCCCGCGATTCCGTAGAAAGACATCACGACCCCCTGTGGAAAAAAAAGAATTTGTTGAGCTGGAAGTACGGATATCATATTCTTACCAAGATAACTAGAAGCTCCAACCGCTAAGAATCCTAATGAACCTAGAAAAAGAATACAGGCCCAGAAAAAATTACCTCTTTTTCGAGAACCTTTTAGAAGTTCTATCCATATGTGTTCTGATCGCCAATTCATATTAGATATACTAAATCCGGCAGCGGTTAATTGAAATTGAGAGAATAAGCTAAATGATTTTTACTTTACTTTTTTTGATTCTGAAATCGCCTTCAGCAGCTAGTACTCCTGTGAAATAATTGGTTAGATACATTGACTTTCTATTCAAAAAAATTCCTGGATCCACTTAAAAAAACTCGCTATACTCGGCTACGCGTATGTATGCATTTATGCTCGTAGCCTATATCTGCATTTTTTCATTTGTGTGTAGAAAGAGCTCCATACCCTATCATATTAATATATTACTTACACTAAAAAATATTTGTATTATGATCCTGGAAATACATTGAGCAAATTTGGCCCCGTCGGTTCTAGACAATTTTATTTTTCTGCACATAAAGAAATAAAGAAGCCATTGCAATTGCCGGAAATACTAAGCCTACTAAAGGCACGAAAATAGAGGGTAAGTTTAAATCTGTCATAGAATAGGTGTCTCAATTCCAATTTACTATTTCTATCTATTCAAAATATATCTTAAGATTCTTAAGATATAATTAAGTATATCTATTATAAGGAATATTGACTATTGTATTTTTGAGTTTGCAAAGTAAAGATTTTTTATAGATAAATAATACTAACTAAAGTATTCTATAAAAGTATTCTATATCTCGAAAAAATGAATGGAATGGATAATTTGATTTTTCTTTTTCCATTTTCATGGGCTTTCTATCTTTCTAATTGAACTTGAAATTGGATTCAAAAGAAAGCAATTGTGAAAATGAAAGAAATACCTCTTTCAGAATACCCTTTAATTTAAATTTAAAAAGTAGAAGTTGAATACAATATCCGGTTGAAGGGTAATGATCATACGTCTGTAATGCATTGTATGTCCCAGAATGGGTCCCATTCTTCTACCCTTTCCGGGTAGTCGATGGCTATTCACAGCTACTACCTTAACACCAAAGAAGAGCTCGACCCAATGCTTTATTTCTGTCTTAGTGGGTCCCGATTCGACATTAAAAGTATATTGATTCTTTCCCCAAAAACGAAGACTCTTTTCTGCAAATACTGCGTATTTGGTTCCATTATCGTATGATAATACTCTATTTTGATTTGTATTTGTTTATTGTATTATACCTTTCTGTATTCTAGATATATAGAATAGAAGAATCTCGATTTGTCAAGTCTCATGATCGTATCAAGATATATTTAAATTTGGCTCGATCTTTTAAAAGATCGAGCCAAATTTAATTGCAATCAATTAGAAGAATAAAGAAGAATTACTGCATTTCGTAACTCATTTTTTCTCTTTCTATTTCACTTCTTTTTTATTTAGACCTTCTTTATATCTAGTTTTATCTACTTAATCGATGGTATCTACCGGCTTGAAGTCGAATGTGATCGCTTTCCATACTTCACAAGCTGCGGCTAGTTCAGGACTCCATTTGCAAGCTGCTCGGATAATTTCATTACCTTCACGAGCAAGATCGCGCCCTTCGTTACGAGCTTGTACACAGGCTTCTAAAGCCACCCGATTAGCTGCTGCACCTGGTGCATTCCCCCAAGGATGTCCTAAAGTTCCTCCACCAAATTGTAATACGGAATCGTCTCCAAAGATTTCGGTCAGAGCTGGCATATGCCAAACATGAATACCCCCTGAAGCCACCGGTATAACACCTGGCATGGATACCCAGTCCTGTGTGAAAAAGATACCGCGAGAACGATCTTTTTCAATATAATCATCGCGCAATAAATCAACAAAACCTAAAGTCATTTCGCGTTCCCCTTCTAACTTACCTACTACTGTACCGGAGTGGATATGATCTCCCCCAGACATACGCAATGCTTTAGCTAATACACGGAAATGTATACCATGATTTTTCTGTCTATCAATAACTGCATGCATTGCTCGGTGAATGTGAAGAAGTAGGCCGTTGTCGCGGCAATAATGAGCCAAACTAGTATTTGCGGTGAATCCTCCGGTTATGTAGTCATGCATTATAATAGGAACCCCTAATTCCCTCGCAAATACGGCTCTCTTAATCATTTCTTCGCATGTACCTGCAGTCGCATTCAAGTAATGCCCCTTGATTTCGCCGGTTTCGGCTTGTGCTTTATAAATTGCTTCGGCACAAAAGACAAAACGGTCTCTCCAGCGCATAAATGGTTGTGAGTTTACGTTTTCATCATCTTTGGTAAAATCAAGTCCACCGCGTAGACACTCATAACATGCTCTACCGTAATTTTTTGCGGATAATCCCAATTTTGGTTTAATAGTACATCCCAATAAAGGACGACCATACTTGTTCAACTTATCCCTTTCAACTTGGATACCATGAGGCGGACCTTGGAAAGTTTTTGCATAAGCAGCAGGAATTCGTAGATCCTCCAAACGTAGAGCACGTAGGGCTTTGAAACCAAATACGTTACCCACAATGGAAGTAAACATGTTAGTAACAGAACCCTCTTCAAATAGATCTAATGGATAAGCTACATAACAGATATATTGACTGTCTTCCCCAGGAACGGGTTCGATGTGATAGCATCGTCCTTTGTAACGATCAAGACTGGTAAGTCCATCAGTCCAAACAGTTGTCCATGTACCAGTAGAAGATTCCGCAGCTACTGCAGCCCCTGCTTCTTCAGGCGGAACCCCGGGCTGAGGAGTTACTCGGAATGCTGCCAAGATATCAGTATCCTTGGTTTCGTATTCCGGGGTGTAGTAAGTCAATTTATAATCTTTAACACCAGCTTGAAATCCAACACCTGCTTTAGTTTCTGTTTGTGGTGACATAAGTCCCTCCCTACAACTCATGAATTAAGAATTCTCACAACGACAGGGTCTACTCGATATGGACTAAGCGTAAATGAAACCTTTGCAAAAATCTTAAAAAAAATATATATATATTCAATTAATATCAACTCATTAAATAAAAAAGGGAATATGCTTAAGCTTAAGTTAATGAATATGTTTCATTCATATTCATATATAATGCGTACACCCTGTGTACGTTCTATCCTATAGGAATTCTACTATAGGAATTCGATAGGAATTGAGTTGTTGTTATGGTAAGTTAACATGGTTCATTATTAAACCATAGATTTGATTCACCAAATCCATCATTATTGTATACTCTTTGATAGATATAGCGCAACCCAAACTAATTCCTTAATCCTTATTTTACAATTTTATAAGTTCTTATCTTAATAGGCCCCTTTCTTATTTTGAATCTAAATACCTAAATACTAAGAAAATTCTCTGTTGACAGCAATCTATGCTTCACAGTAGTATATATTTTGTATATCGAAGTCCTAGACAGGAAAGTAGAAGAGGCAAAGATCCTTGACAAAAGGCAAAATGTCTATGAAAAAAAAGATTGATTGAACTTTCCACCGGACTCATTCCATGAGTAAACGAGTGAATGGGATTCGCTTAGGCAACGAAATCAAGTGCTAGTCCCCTTTTCTTTTTTATTGAATTAACTAATTCATTTCCTTTTCACTTTTTGATTTTTGGATATTTTTTTTATTTGATTTGGCATTATTCAACAAGAAAAAAAAAGAAAAATTTCGACAAATTCCTTTTTTTATAATTATGTGATAATTATGAGAACCAATTCTACTACTTCGCGTCCCGGGGTTTCCACAATTGAAGAAAAAAATGCAGGGCGTATTGATCAAATTATTGGACCCGTGCTGGATATCACTTTTCCCCCGGGCAAGTTGCCTTATATTTATAACGCTTTGATAGTCAAGAGTCGGGACACTGCCGATAAGCAAATTAATGTGACTTGTGAGGTACAACAATTATTAGGAAATAATCGAGTTAGAGCTGTAGCTATGAGTGCTACAGACGGGTTGATGAGAGGAATGGAAGTGATTGACACAGGAGCTCCTCTTAGTGTTCCGGTCGGTGGAACTACTCTCGGACGAATTTTTAACGTTCTTGGGGAGCCTATTGACAATTTGGGTCCTGTAGATACTAGTGCAACATTCCCTATTCATAGATCCGCGCCTGCCTTTATTGAGTTAGATACGAAATTATCTATCTTTGAAACAGGTATTAAGGTGGTCGATCTTTTAGCTCCTTATCGGCGTGGAGGAAAAATCGGACTATTTGGGGGGGCAGGAGTAGGTAAAACAGTACTCATCATGGAATTAATCAATAACATTGCTAAAGCTCATGGGGGCGTATCCGTATTTGGCGGAGTAGGGGAACGGACTCGTGAAGGAAATGATCTTTATATGGAAATGAAGGAATCTGGAGTAATTAATGAAAAAAATATTGAGGAATCAAAGGTAGCTCTAGTCTATGGACAAATGAATGAACCGCCCGGAGCTCGTATGAGAGTTGGTTTAACTGCCCTAACTATGGCAGAATATTTCCGAGATGTTAATAAGCAAGACGTGCTTTTATTCATCGATAATATCTTTCGTTTTGTTCAAGCAGGATCGGAGGTATCCGCCTTATTAGGGAGAATGCCCTCTGCAGTGGGTTATCAACCTACCCTTAGTACAGAAATGGGTTCTTTACAAGAAAGAATTGCTTCTACCAACAAGGGATCGATAACTTCGATCCAAGCTGTTTATGTACCTGCGGACGATTTGACCGACCCTGCTCCTGCCACAACATTTGCACATTTGGACGCTACTACCGTACTTTCCAGAGGATTAGCTTCCAAGGGTATTTATCCCGCAGTAGATCCTTTAGATTCAACCTCAACTATGTTACAGCCTCGGATCGTTGGCAAGGACCATTATGAAACTGCGCAAAGAGTTAAAGAAACTTTACAGCGTTACAAGGAACTTCAGGACATTATTGCAATTCTTGGGTTGGATGAATTATCGGAGGAGGATCGTTTAACTGTAGCAAGAGCACGAAAAATTGAGCGGTTCTTATCACAACCGTTCTTTGTGGCAGAAGTTTTTACCGGTTCTCCAGGAAAGTATGTTAGTCTTGCAGAAACAATTAGGGGATTTCAACTAATCCTTTCCGGAGAATTAGATGGCCTACCCGAACAGGCTTTTTATTTGGTGGGGAACATCGATGAAGCTAGCACGAAAGCTATAAACTTAGAAGAGGAGAACAAATTGAAGAAATGAAATTAAATCTTTATGTACTGACTCCTAAACGAATTATTTTGGATTGTGAAGTGAAAGAAATCATTTTATCTACTAATAGCGGCCAAATTGGTGTATTACCAAACCACGCCCCCATTAACACAGCTGTAGATATGGGCCCTTTGAGAATACGCCTCCTTAACGACCAATGGTTAACGGCGGTTCTGTGGAGTGGTTTTGCGAGAATAGTTAATAATGAGATCATCATTTTAGGAAATGATGGAGAACTGGGTAGTGACATTGATCCAGAAGAAGCTCAACAGGCACTTGAAGTAGCCGAAGCTAACTTGAGTAAAGCTGAGGGTACGAAAGAATTGGTTGAAGCAAAGCTAGCTCTCAAACGAGCTAGGATACGAGTCGAGGCTATCAATTGGATTCCCCCATCCAATTGAAGACAATCCAAAGGTTTCGTTGATACAAAGAAAAAGGAAAGAAGGGTAGAAAAAATTATTAGATAGCGAAGCGAAGTAAGTCCAATGCTATCTAGTAATTTTTCTACCTACCTACCTACTATTGGATTTGAACCAATGACTCCCGCCGTATGAAAGCAGTACTCTAACCACTGAGTTAAGTAGGCAATTTATCATCACAAAAGAAGCCGCATTACTTCGATCGATTATAGATCGAATCCATTTTATAAGCAATACCGCTCCATTATTGGTATGATATTCCGTTATTGGTATGGTATATAGTAAATAGATCAAAGGAATATCCTATGGCATTACAGAATATTCATCTTGACAAGAAATTATCTATATGTTAAGATATCTCTGACAAGGGCTATAGCTCAGTTCGGTAGAGCAACTCGCTTACACGTGCGCCAATGCTTTTCAAGGGAATTTATTATGCAATGAACATAATTGACCTTATTGCAAAATCAATGTCTTACTTCATGGATTCGAGAGAATAGGAGAAAAGTAGCCTGACAAACAGTCGGTTCAGTCCGATTTGGGTGCCAATTCTGGTGCCTAATCAAATAGAACCCCTATTGATTTGCTAGTTGATAAGGTAAATATCCAGCCCACTCAATGCTAGGCATAATGAGGATAAGGGCCTCCAAAAAACTTCTTTTCGTTCTATGAACTTTAAGGTGTATGAAGTCTCATAGTCAACTCTTGCAGCGGAACGATAGAGACTCCATTTCACTTAGGTTGATTTAATTTAGGCCGGAGGCAGACCTAAGTCAAGGTAATCCTCCTTTGAAACACTTTGGTATTGCTCCTAGATAGATCATAATACAAATAAATCAATCAGAGCACAGGGAGCCATCTTATTATCTTTCCGCAAAGAAAAACTAAGGCGGATTAACTGATCCTTACATCAGTTGATGAAAGAGCCCAATGCAGAAAAATGCATGTTGGGTCTTTGAAACAGTTCGAATCATTTCGATAATAATCCGTTTGATCTGTTTTACCGAGAAGGTCTACGGTTCGAATCCGTATAGCCCTACTAATATATATGTATTTTTTTCGATTTTAGGATGGATATCCTATGTTTCCTTTAGTATAGTTTTCTTTTCCTTATTAGTACTTGTTTATAGACTCGACGATCGCTTGCGCCCTAGAATAGAGATAAAAGCATTACCATAGGCTCATTTATCGAAAATCAAAAATCATAGAGACAGGAAAAGAAAAAAGAATTTCGATCAAATCAATAGAAGGAAAGACCCTTATCTGATTTGAATTCCATCTTTCTTCAAATAAAATAGGATATGCCCTAGACTTTCCTATAATGACTGCAATGATTTTCTACATTTTGCGAATTCCTATTTTGTTTGAAGTATATTACTATAATATACATTATGTAAAAATATACATTATCTAAATAGATCCACTTTAAATAGAAAAAATCGAAAGAAAATAAAAAGAAAGAGTAAATAATAAAATAAGGATATTCTGTTTCATAATTCTGAAATAGAGTTCTTTTTTTTTTTTTAGTATTATTCCTCATTAGGCTGCATACAATCCTATTTTAATTAGGTTCTAATCTAATTAGTAGTAAGTATTTTCTATTTAATTTAATAGTCTCTGAGGATCCTTAAATAAAGGATAGAGCAATTCTTTTTTCTAGAGATTCTAGAGAAAACGAGACTAAAGTGAAGCAAAAGAGTTTTCTTTGTATAAGAATTAGGTCTATGCCATATCTAAATAGAATGGAAATCCAAAAGAAAGATAGTGGGGATTCCCTTGGATGAATCCTTAAGGTTAAGGAAGACATGGCACAAAAGAAACAAAAGCTAAAGTAAGCGCTCTTTGGTTTGAGCAAAAGAGATTCTTGTTTCACCGAGGAAAAGACAGAAGTTCTGGATAAATTGACAATGCTAACTGAATTGACTAATTTCAGTTCTGCCTATTCCACATTAATGGGAGTACATTTATGTTCCTGCTTCACGAATATGATATTTTTTGGACATTTCTAATAATAGCAAGCCTTATTCCTATTTTGGTATTTTGGATTTCAGGGCTTTTAGCCCCGATTAATGAAGGACCAGAGAAGCTTTCTAGTTATGAATCGGGTATAGAACCCATGGGGGGTGCTTGGTTACAATTCCGAATACGCTATTACATGTTTGCGCTAGTTTTTGTTGTTTTTGATGTGGAAACGGTCTTTCTCTACCCTTGGGCAATGAGTTTTGACGTATTGGGTGTATCCGTTTTTATCGAAGCTTTCATTTTCGTGCTTATCCTAGTTGTTGGTTTAGTTTATGCATGGCGAAAAGGAGCCTTGGAATGGTCTTAACTGAATATTCAGACAAAAAAAAAAAAGAAGGAAAAGATTCCATTGAGACAGTCATGAGTTTGATTGAGTTTCCGTTACTTGACCAAACAAGTTCCAATTCCGTTATTTCAACTACACTAAACGATCTTTCGAATTGGTCAAGACTCTCCAGTTTATGGCCCCTTCTATATGGTACCAGTTGTTGTTTCATTGAATTTGCTGCATTAATAGGTTCACGATTTGACTTTGATCGTTATGGATTGGTACCGAGATCAAGTCCTAGGCAAGCGGACCTAATTTTAACAGCCGGTACGGTAACAATGAAAATGGCTCCCTCTTTAGTGCGATTATATGAGCAAATGCCTGAACCAAAATACGTCATTGCTATGGGAGCCTGTACTATTACAGGGGGAATGTTCAGTACGGATTCCTATAGTACTGTTCGAGGAGTTGATAAGTTAATTCCTGTGGATGTCTACTTGCCGGGTTGCCCACCTAAACCAGAGGCTGTTATAGATGCCCTAACAAAACTTCGTAAGAAGATATCGCGAGAAATTGTTGAGGATCGAACTCTATGTCAAAGTCAAAAGAAAAATCGATGTTTTACTACCAGTCACAAACTTGATGTTCGGCGCAGTACTCATACCGGAACTTACGAGCAAGAATTGCTCTATCAATCACCATCTACTTTAGATATATCTTCTGAAACTTTTTTCAAATCCAAAAGTCCAGTATCTTCCTCCAAATTAGTGAATTAAGAGGGGTTCTTTTGTGCAGAAAAAGAAAGAACAGTGCAATCTTTCAAACTTACATTTGAAATGTGAAATATTTATACAAAAAAGGGGGGGGGGGAGATCAAGACAATGCAGCAGGGGTGGTTATCTAATTGGCTAGTCAAACATGAGGTAGTTCATAGATCTTTGGGCTTCGATCACCGAGGAATAGAGACTTTACAAATAAAAGCAGGGGATTGGGATTCCATTGCTGTCATTTTATATGTATATGGTTACAATTATTTACGTTCCCAATGTGCTTATGACGTAGCACCCGGTGGATCTTTAGCTAGCGTGTATCATCTTACGAGAATACAGTATGGTATAGATAACCCAGAAGAAGTATGCATAAAAGTCTTTACTCAAAAGGATAATCCTAGAATCCCGTCTGTCTTCTGGGTTTGGAGAAGTGCCGATTTTCAAGAACGCGAATCTTATGATATGGTGGGAATTTCTTATGATAATCATCCGCGCCTTAAACGTATCTTAATGCCTGAAAGTTGGATAGGCTGGCCCTTACGTAAGGACTATATAACCCCTAATTTCTATGAAATACAAGATGCTCATTGAATGATAATAAATTCATGCTCACTTATACAACACAACTCTAGATTTTATTCCAGTCACGTAATATTTTGCTATTCTGTTCCTAGACGAAACGAAATACCTAGTATATTCTAATTACTTCCTATTATACAAAAAGGTCCAGATAGACTGATCAAAAAAGGGCTTTATTTCGATTTTCCAATAAAGAAGTTCTTACCACGAACTTTGTACCGCGCACATTATTTAGAACAACTAGGAAAGTAAGTATTAAGAAAAAAATTCGGAATAGGGGAATACAAAATTAATAAGAAATGCAAAAATGAAGCGAAGCAAAGAGCACCTAATCTCACCTCCTTCTATACTATAAAGAAAAGAACCAGAGATTTTAACCCTTTTTTTAATTTTAAAAGAAGTGTTTAGAGATTTATCTACTTAGTGTATACTATCCAGATTATTAAGGAATATGTACTCCAATGCATCTCGAGGTATTTGTATCAATATCTATTCGGTAGATCCCTTTTTTCTGTGCCAGGAACCAGATTTGAACTGGTGACACGAGGATTTTCAGTCCTCTGCTCTACCAACTGAGCTATCCTGACCCTTTCTTGTGCATCATCCTAGTAGAGTATTTGCATCTATGTCAATTAAAGGGACTAAAAAATCAATAAAGTATTCCATTCCTAATTTAGAAATGGGAGGGGGATAGTCCTATACATTGTGGATGGCTTAGTTAATAATACTTATAAATTAAAATAATAATTGAGATTTTTTGCGGATACTCTAATAAAAAAGAAATATATTTAATGAATAGCATAAGATCTATTGAGTTCTCTTCGCACTCCTTTGTGAAAGAGTAGAATGAGAAAGCTAATGAATCTTGAACCCATTGATAAAAGAGAAAAGAGGATAAGATAAATACTACGGTTAGGGAATAAAGGAGGGTTTGGGGATAGAGGGACTTGAACCCTCACGACTTATAAAGTCGACGGATTTTCCTTTTACTAGAAATTTCATTGTTGTCAGTATTGACATGTAGAATGGGACTCTCTCTTTATCCTCGTCCGATTAATCCTATTTTAAAAATATCTCAAAAACAATGAATTGAAGGATTTGATTACTCAATATTCGAGTGGAATGGATTCACAATAATTCCAAAAAAATTCAGAATTTTCTATTTCATAATCATTCCTAATTTCATTCTAAAAAATAAATAAAGAACCTATATTATGGTATGGGTTCTGTGATTAATCGTTTGCTATGTCAGTATCTATACGTGTGTATTAGATGTATAAAGCTCTTCTTTCTCTAATTTAGTAATTTAGAGGGAGTTTCACTACCAACACAACGTAATTACACCTCGATTCGTTAGAACAGCTTCCATTGAGTCTCTGCACCTATCCTTTTCCTTTGGGTTCTAGTTTGAAAACCACCTGTTTTTCAAAAAGGGATTTGGCTCAGGATTGCCCATTTTTCATTCCAGGGTTTCTCTGAATTTGGAAGTTACCACTTAGCAGGTTTCCATACCAAGGCTCAATACAATCAAGTCCGTAGCGTCTACCGATTTCGCCATATCCCCATTCATTGTCTCCTTTTTTTCTTTGAAACCTGGATTGCTTGTGTAATTTCCTACATCTCTTAGTTTTTTTTTTGAATCATTGAATTCATTATTCGACGTAGTCTAGCAGCTCGTCTCTATTCAAGAAACTTCCCTTATTGCAATTCAGAATTGAATTGATTCTACTGTTGATATATTTGCAATTCAATTGGAATCAATATATCCAAAAGTTTTTTTCTCCCCCTCCCCCCCCCCCTTTTTTTTCTTTCCTTTTTTAGAATATTCAAAATCATACTATAACGCTTGATATTTATTCTTTTTTTTCTAATCAGAATTCGAAATTTCATTTGTTATGATTTTATCTTTTCCTTAGTGAAATATTAATCCTTAAATTATTAACAAATAAAAAAAACACAAAATATTTAAAAAAATGTAAAAATGTATATAATGCTCGAATGAAAATGCCAAGAGATTCACATTTTCTCTTTATTATTCATATAGATTATTCTTTTCTATCTATTCGATTATTCGTCCGAGCCATATCAAATTGAAAATATATGAAATCAAATTCAATATAGAAATTGGAATAGATTCTATTAGAAAAATGGATTTGCGAGTTAGAGAAATAAAAAGAAAGTTCAATAAATTCTATAATCCTATTAAATTCAATTTTAAAATCCTATTTAAGAATATCGTTTAGTTAAGCATATCAAGCTAACTTTATCTTTATGAAATTGTAGTATTTTTTTTTTCTAAGTAGAATTTCAAACTAGTTAATAACTAAGATTAATAATTAAGACCTGCCATTTTACAGATTTCCTATATATATTTCTATTTGTTACACTATTTCTGTTATGTAAGCCCACTTAGCTCAGAGGTTAGAGCATCGCATTTGTAATGCGAGGGTCATCGGTTCAAATCCGATAGTCGGCTTTTTTCTCTATTGATGTTCCATGAACAAGAATCTCTTTTTTTTCTCCGAATTAAATGGAGAATCCAGAGTCCATTACATCGTTCTACCTTAAAATTTTGCTAGATACAAAACATTAAAATAAATAATATATATACAAAAAATCCAGATGTTGATGAAATTCCATTTTTTGTGGTTCTTTAGTAGATTTTACTCTGTTTATCCTTTAGTTTAATTCAGTTTTAATTTTGATGTATTCTGTAATGTAAATACAATGAAATTTATTGTGTAAAATGTAATTTCAATAAAAAAGGAGTCGTCATGTCCCGTTATCGAGGACCTCGTTTAAAAAAAATACGCCGTCTGGGAGCTTTACCAGGACTCACTAGAAAAACGCCTAAATCCGGAAGTAATCTGAAAAAGAAATTCCATTCTGGGAAAAAAGAGCAATATCGTATTCGTCTTCAAGAAAAACAGAAATTGCGTTTTCATTATGGTCTGACAGAACGACAATTACTTAGATATGTACATATCGCTGGAAAAGCAAAAAAGTCAACAGGTCAAGTTTTACTACAATTACTTGAAATGCGTTTGGATAATATTGTTTTTCGATTGGGTATGGCTTCAACCATTCCTGGGGCCCGGCAATTAGTTAATCATAGACATATTTTAGTTAATGGTCGTATAGTTGATATACCAAGTTTTCGTTGCAAACCCCGAGATATTATTACTACGAAGGATAACCAAAGATCAAAACGTCTGGTTCAAAATTCTATTGCTTCATTCGATCCGGGCAAATTGCCAAAGCATTTGATGGTTGATACATTGCAATATAAAGGACTAGTACAAAAAATCCTAGATAGAAAGTGGGTCGGTCTGAAAATAAATGAGTTGTTAGTTGTAGAATATTACTCTCGTCAGACTTGAGCTTAACGCAAAAGGCGCAAAAGGAAAGGTTCATAGAATTTTTTTTCCCCTTCCCCTTTCCCCGAACTAAATCGACCTAAGGCTCTTAATTCGTATTTTTCCATTCATTCACCTAGCAGAAATAGATTAACCTTAGGATCCTTTTTCTTTTTTGTTATATTTTACATACCAAAGTAATTTGCTTTAGAGAATTCTATTAAATAAAGGTATTATTGCTCAAATAAATTGTTATTTGATTTGATACATTGCGATCGGTAACGTTGATGAATTAAGAGAAACGGAAAGAGAGGGATTCGAACCCTCGGTAAACAAAAGTCTACATAGCAGTTCCAATGCTACGCCTTGAACCGCTCGGCCATCTCTCCTACATAATCTTATTATGGAAAATAAACTGAGTGAATAGCGAGTTTTCGTATTCCTGCAGTACAGGTACAGCCCCAACCGTTCGGGGATTCTACGGCTCTATTGGAAAAATTCTTTTTTTTATCTAAGTGTAAGGATCCTTTATTTTTTTTTTTTTTTTACTAGGAATTCTGCTCCCTCAAAAGTTTTTCTTTGGGGAAAACCGAAATAAAAAGAGAATAGAAGAATCCTTATTATTCCATAAGAAAATAAAGGAACCAAGGAACCCTAGAATTCTATTTGCATAAGGTATGTTACGCCATACAATCTAAATAAAATAATTAATGACTTTGAAAACGCGAAATAGCTGATGACAGAAGTTGTTGTTGAGAAATAGGAAAGTGGAATGAAATCAAATCTTAGTCAGATATTTCATATCTCTTCTTGTCCAAACAGAAGGAAAAGGAGACAATTTGAGCTGAGTGGAAAATCCATACCTCTCTTATCCATTTAAAGCATATGGAGCGATTTTTAAGTTTTTATGTTATTTTGTGATAGAACGAAAAGAATTCTATATAGAATGGATTGGGAATTATGCCTAGATCCCGTATAAATGGAAATTTCATTGATAAGACCTCCTCAATTGTAGCCAATATTTTATTGCAAATAATTCCGACAACCTCGGGGGAAAAAAGGGCATTTACTTATTATAGAGATGGTGCGATTTGACTCTTTTTTTTTGTTTTTTTTTTTAGCGCTACCTACATCTCAGTCTTACGAGAAAAAGAAGGGGTTCGCAGAGAGAGAACAAAATTAGTAAAGGAAGCCCACGCTTGGGGAAGGTGAGGTGAACTAACAATTCCTTCTGTCGTGTATCCTCGATTGATGTGGCCTTAGATGCTTCAATTGTAGATTTGAGTATTGAGCGAAAGGTTACACCTACGGGATAGGTTCTGTATTACAGGCTAATCCTACTCTACTAGGACCAATAGGCAGCATAGGGGAGAAAAGCACTACACCTCGAAATAGGAATCAACAAGAGAAAAACTTTGTTAGAAATTAACCCTTTCCTGATCGGTATCAGGATTGGGAAGAATGGTTGGGATAGCAAACAACCATCAGGTTTGTACGTTGGATACCCTTATAACCATCAAAGGTCGTTGAAGTGGCTAATTCCTCTAAATAGGAGGCGTTGAGAACAAAGAAATTCCTGGAGCTATCGTTTTCCTCTAGCATTAATAGAATTCATTGGTGTTAAGAAAAACCTCTTGGGGAAAGGTTGGCTAGAGATTTCTTGGAAAAATACCAGCCCCTTTCGGTCCATAATGAGATGGGACTAATTCTATTTTCATTCTATAGATTTTTTGCTTAGTACTATGTATAGAAGGGAGGAGCCGTATGAGATGAAAACCTCATGTACGGTTTTGGAACGGAGATTTTTTGAATAGAATGAACGACCGTAACGGATGTTGGCTCAATCCGAAGGAAATTATGCGGAAGCTTTGCAGAATTATTATGAAGCTACGCGACTAGAAATTGATCCCTATGATCGAAGTTATATACTATATAACATCGGCCTTATACACACAAGCAATGGAGAGCATACAAAGGCTTTGGAATATTATTTCCGGGCGCTAGAACGAAACCCCTTCTTACCGCAAGCTTTTAATAATATGGCCGTGATCTGTCATTACGTGCGACTATCTCCACTATAGAAAGAAAGAAGAAAAAAAGATGAAATTTTCTAGTATTTACTAGAAAAAGGGCTTTCTACATAGGGATCGTCAAAACAATGATTTTGCCCTATCAGCTGTAGGAAAGAAGAACACTTCATGAGAATCAAAATAAGAAGAAAGTCGAGCCTATACTACTACTCTATGGATAAAGTCTCAAATTGATAGAGAAAGCACCGTAAAGATCAATTAGCGAGCGACTGGGTCGATACAACTAAAAAAAAACTGCTTAATTATACCATGATATGGGGCAAAATTTAGGAATCTGCTTATGTAATAGAGCCGATCCACTATAAGCAGCGGTGTAGTATCAGATCCCAAAGATAGTAAGTTCTTTTTTCTTTCTTATGGGAAAAAGTATTTTTCAAGGATTCTATAGAAATTTCATATATGAAAGACACGAAACCGAGATAGTTACCTTTCAGAAAATTCGAACGAAGGACATAGGTCTATCTATGCTTCATTCTTCTGAAGGTGGGAGAAAAGATCAGACTGATTATTGATCAAAATTAGGGTTTGAAACTTAGGTAATTAACTTCTTCTGCTTAACCCAAAAAGAAATTGGATCGATTTTTGAGAAATCGAATTCAGTTAAGATAGGGGAAATTAAGATAGCAATTTCTGAGCCGTATGAGGTAGGAAACTCTCAAGTACGGTTCTAGGGGAGGGAACTGCCTATTCCGACCGAGGAGAACAGGCCATTCTACAGGGCGATTCGGAAATTGCGGAAGCTTGGTTTGATCAAGCTGCTGAGTATTGGAAACAAGCTATAGCGCTTACTCCGGGAAATTATATTGAAGCACAGAACTGGTTGAAGATTACGAAGCGCTTTGAATTTGAATAAGACCGCTCTTCATTTTCATAAAATGGGCGGTTTGGTTGTTGATCCATTAATCAAATAATTTTGGTAGGAAGATCAAATCAAGAATTTCATTATATCCCTTTCTTTTATCTTCGATTTTATATCATATTTCATAAAAATAAACAATAGGGATAGGCTCTAGAACAGAGGTAATAAAGTAAATAAAAGGGGACAATCTAAATATTCCTACCTAAAGGACGATTTTTTTAATAATTATAATGAGTTTCGTGGAATTTGGAATCGAATAAAAATATTTATATTATGCTCACTCAAGGAAAGTTGATGTGGGGCTTATACCCTAAAAAAAAAATACACTAGCTTCTTAAATTAAAACGTAACAAAAAAAGATTTTTTTTACGTCGGGAAATAATTTCCCAGGATAACCAATGTCCGTTAGGCACCTAATCCTTATGTCATAATAGATCCGAACACTTGCCTCGGATTGACTTCAATATATAATTGCTCCAGTGAATAACTAAAAAAAAATAGAAGGGCGGTAGATAGTAAAGAAAAGGACTAATCATAATATCTATCCTTCAAAGATTCACTAAAAAGACAGTTGGCGGGTCTCTTTGTATGTCTTGTCCGGAAAGAGGAGGACTTAATGATTATTCGTTCGCCGGAACCAGAAGTTAAAATTGTTGTGGATAGGGATCCTGTAAAAACATCTTTTGAGGAATGGGCTAGACCCGGGCATTTCTCAAGAACAATAGCTAAGGGCCCCGATACTACCACTTGGATCTGGAACCTACATGCTGATGCTCACGATTTCGATAGTCATACCGGTGATTTGGAGGAGATCTCTCGAAAAATCTTTAGTGCTCATTTCGGTCAACTCTCCATTATCTTTCTTTGGTTGAGTGGCATGTACTTCCACGGTGCCCGTTTTTCCAATTATGAAGCATGGCTAAGCGATCCTACTCACATTGGACCCAGTGCTCAGGTAGTTTGGCCAATAGTAGGGCAAGAAATTTTGAATGGTGATGTAGGTGGAGGTTTCCGAGGAATCCAAATAACCTCCGGTTTTTTTCAGATTTGGCGAGCATCTGGAATAACTAGTGAGTTACAACTCTATTGTACCGCAATCGGTGCATTGATTTTTGCATCGTTAATGCTTTTTGCTGGTTGGTTCCATTATCACAAAGCCGCTCCTAAATTGGCCTGGTTCCAAGATGTCGAATCCATGTTGAATCACCACTTAGCGGGGTTATTAGGACTTGGGTCTCTTTCTTGGGCGGGACACCAAATCCATGTATCTTTACCGATTAACCAATTTCTTGACGCTGGGGTTGATCCTAAAGAGATACCACTTCCTCATGAATTTATCTTGAATCGTGACCTTTTGGCTCAACTTTATCCTAGTTTTGCCGAAGGAGCAACCCCCTTTTTCACCTTGAATTGGTCCAAATACGCAGAATTTCTTACTTTTCGCGGAGGACTAGATCCAATAACCGGTGGCTTATGGTTGAGCGATATTGCGCACCATCATTTAGCTATTGCTATTCTTTTCCTGATCGCTGGTCATATGTATAGGACCAACTGGGGTATTGGTCATGGACTTAAAGATATTTTGGAGGCTCATAAAGGCCCATTTACAGGACAAGGCCATAAGGGTCTCTATGAAATCCTAACAACGTCATGGCATGCTCAATTATCTCTTAACCTAGCTATGCTAGGCTCTACAACTATTGTTGTAGCTCATCATATGTACTCTATGCCCCCCTATCCATACCTAGCTACTGACTATGGTACACAACTTTCCTTGTTCACACACCACATGTGGATTGGCGGATTTCTAATAGTTGGTGCTGCTGCACATGCAGCCATTTTTATGGTAAGAGACTATGATCCAACTACTCGATACAACGATCTATTAGATCGCGTCCTTAGACACCGCGATGCAATCATATCCCACCTTAACTGGGTATGTATATTTCTAGGTTTTCACAGTTTTGGCTTGTACATTCATAATGATACCATGAGTGCTTTAGGCCGTCCCCAAGATATGTTTTCGGATACCGCCATACAATTACAACCCATCTTTGCTCAATGGGTACAAAATATCCATGCTGACGCGCCTGGCGTAACAGCTCCTGGTGCAACAACAAGTACCAGCTTAACGTGGGGAGGTGGCGAGTTAGTAGCAGTAGGCGGCAAAGTCGCTTTATTACCTATTCCATTAGGAACCGCAGATTTTTTAGTTCATCACATTCACGCATTTACCATCCATGTGACTGTATTAATACTTTTGAAAGGTGTTTTATTTGCTCGTAGTTCCCGTTTGATACCTGATAAAGCAAATCTTGGTTTTCGATTCCCTTGCGACGGGCCTGGACGAGGGGGAACATGTCAAGTCTCCGCCTGGGATCATGTTTTCTTAGGTCTATTCTGGATGTACAATGCAATTTCGGTAGTCATTTTCCATTTCAGTTGGAAAATGCAGTCGGATGTTTGGGGTACTGTAAGTGATCAAGGGATAGTAACTCAT